ATTGAAGGAAATGCCAGAATTTTACATTTCTAGGATCAACCAACTGGGGTTTTGTCGTTATAAAATATTAGATTCTATAGAAGCAATGATAAATAGATACGAAAATAGCGCAAAAAGGAGGGGAAATAAAAAACAAAGTATAGAAAAGTTATACAAAATTTTATACGAATCACTGCCCCCCCTTTTATTTCCTTAATTAAATTTCGTTTGATTTTGATTAGGGCAAGGTTACTTAAAAACCTCCGCCTTCTTTAAAATATCCCGAACAGTTCCTGTAGGCTGAGCGCCTTTTTCAAGGAAATATAGAATAGCGGGAACATTTAAACAACTTTGATTCTTTATCGGATCATAAAAACCCACTTTCCGAAGATCTCTTCCTTCTCTTCGGGATCGAACATCAATTGCAACGATTCGATAGACGGCTCATTGGGATAGATGTAAGTAAATGAACAAGACCCCCCCTAGAAACGTATAGGAAGTTTTCTCCTCGTACGGCTCGAGAAAAAATGATTCGAGGTTATGTCTATGTATAGAATTCTAATGAATGGCAAAAGGGTTGATAAAATAAATTAGACTAGGATTTCACTCATTTTTTCTTCGTTCTTCCTGAAAAAAAAAAGAAAAAATCATTTGTACTCATAACTCAAGTTGGATAATTCTCAAATAGCTCAAAAGAAAATCAAATCTTTAAGAAATTTATTTCATTTATTGAATGGTCTTTAACCCCCCTTTTGTTTGTCTCGTTTAAAATACAATCATCTATTTTGATTTGGATTCTTTATTCTGATCCAGTTATTGAGACAATGGAAACGGCGTTTCCTTGTTCTGGGATCCTTTTTTTGTTTTAAATCATTGGGTTTAGACATTACTTCGGTGCTTCTTAATCCTTCCAACAAAATGGCAGCAACATACCCCTTTTGTGATTTCTTTCTATCAAAGAATCATACGAATGGTTGATTCCCCGCGATACACTTTGAATCGAAAGAGTTTTATCAATTCCAACAAAATTTCCTTTTGGATTGAAAACTTGCCCGAATCGGATCCTTTCGATTTCTATATTGATGATATACTTACGAAGTTGTTCCAATTTATTGATTGGCATTAACCCTAGATCCTTGCCCCTGAAAGCTGAATCAATACTTTACTACTCGAGCTCCATCATGTACTATTTCCATTACAACCCAACAAAAAGAGGGGTTCTAGTGGAACAGAACAAATGATGTCGGGCCAAGAGCACCTTCATTCCTATATAAAATGGCGGATATAAGAATAAGAATCCACACCGGATCGTGTCCTTCAAGTCGCACGTTGCTTTCTACCACATCGTTTCAAACGAAGTTTTACCATAACATTCCTCTAATTTGGAGCCAGTATGGAATTGATTCAATTATGGAATCATGAATAGTCATTGGTTCAGTCGGTACATAGACATATTAATCTATACCTTTTTCTTCTATACATAGATGGTAAAAATTTTTCTGAAGAAATCTTAGCAAGACCCCACCTTTTATTGTATAAATGCAACTTTTTTTATAAAAAACAAACTAACAGAAATAGCATAACTAACATAAATAACACGAATAAATGAATTTTTTTTAACCCTGCATCTTCAAGTGACTCAATAGAAGAGATTGACCCATCTCCGACTTCTTTAAATACCAAAGATTCGACTCATAAGGAATCATTCAAAATTTTTATAATAGAAAAGGTTTCCTATTTTGACATCATTATTGGAATAAAGTTTTAGAGTAAAGACTACACTTGATCATCATAAAAAAAAGAGAAATATCTCTTTCTTTTCGAATTGAATCATCAATGATTTAAAGCCGATAAATAGATTGAACAAGAAACCCAATTTTTTTCGTGAGATGGATAAAAAAGACTGATATAAGAGAAGATTTAGGTCCTTATTCGTTCGATTCTTATTTTATTAATCAGATGAACGAGTAGGGGTTTTTCGTATCTATCAGATAGATTGAACAACTGTCACTGTTATGGATATTCTATGTTATGGATATTCTATATTAAATATTTCAATATTTAAGGGATTCCATTTCTTTTTCACAAAAATGGAAAGGCTGTTGTCACTGAACGGTGTCACTAAAATAGAACGAAATCTAATAATAAAAATACATATATATTAAGTTAAACTAAGCATTTCCTCATTTTATATGTATTTTTATTTAACCTGGAATTAAGTAATCTTTCTGCAATCTTGGCATAAATTGACTAAAATATATGAATTACCCAGTATCAATCGTTACATAGATTTACAATTATTCATTAGAGCCAAACACGAAATACCTAAAAAGGTCAAAAAAACATCGGTTACATATGTAACTTGATTCGTTGTTAATGAGATTCGGACAGACACAAATATTTAAATGAATATCTCCCGTTGCTGATTAAGACCTATCTGCTGCCCCCCCCAATTCTCTGGGAATGCTGAATCAGAAATCAAAAAAGATCCCTTTTACGGAAAGGGAACTATCTAGGGACA